ACAAATTCCACCCCCAAAAACCATATTTTGATTGCGCTTCAACTATATCAACTGTACTTGAACTGTTAGATAATCATAGTCGATGATAACATCACTGTTCCCATCGCTATTACAGAACCGTACATGAGATTTTCACCTCATACGGCTCCTCAGAGGTCACAAATAAATCTAAGTACCTTTCGACATTATTTATCTTGATATGTTTATAGGATAGATAGAGATTCAAACTCTTATCCTAAGGCCTTGAATTAGACCAATGGAATTCTGTCTGCTATTTATTAGAAATATATATTTCTAATAAAAAAAAGTGCTTCTGAATTGATCTCATCTTTTAAGAATTTTCATTTTTCTTTGTTGATTAATAACTTTATTCTTGAATAAAAAAAGACTTTTTTTGGAGGAATATCACATAGCTATTTCAACCTATCATTTTCCATTACGAAAAAGAATTAGACATTGCATTAGTTCATGCATTATGACAAGAATTCTATCTCTCTAAATAAAATAGGTATATAGGAAAGAAAGAATAAAAAAAGATCTCTTTTTTGCAATTCTATTCTTTCGAGTTTTTTTCGTTCCTATTCTCCTTTCTCAGAAAAGGGGGACATTACCAAAGTAAAAGATTGCTTCGTTCTTGATAGTTATTTACTTAATCAGTGGATAGGAACATACTCTGGATCGAAATCGTGGGGAGTACTTCTTAATCGTTTCTACCAACTTAAAGCCCCAATTTGAATTCCTTTTAGGTACAGAAATATCCTGTTGGATAATTTACAGAATCTCCATTACTAATCCTTTGTGTATCTTGGTCTTCCTAACCATCCACTTAACCTTTCATTATGGTAATACATCTATGTTAATAGATAGTAAAAACTCCATACAGTTGATCTTTTGAACCCGCTTCAAGCCATGATGACTAATCAACCAATCTTGGGGTAAACAGTCTCGACTGCTTATATTTACTTTCATTTCATTCTTGTACATAGGAAATGAGATTCAATCCCTTTAACTGCAAATTAAAAAGCCGTTTTATTTCACTCATATAACTATCTGGTTTAGTTCATCAACCCGAATGATGAATAAAAAAAAGAAAAAATATATTATATATTCAACTCATTTAACTTTCTTACTAGAAAGAAAAGAAATAGGGGAAATTTTATGTCTCACCGAATCACACGTAGAGAGATTGATAATACACATAGAGTTAATGGTATTTCATAACTAATTGATTGAGCAGCAGCTCTTAAACCACCTAAAAAGGAATATTTATTATTTGATCCATATCCTGACATAAGAAGTCCAACGGGAGCAAGACTTGAAACAGCGATCCATAAAAAAACACCAATACTAAGATCGGCTAGAATAAGGCGATAACCAAAAGGAATTACTGAATAACTTAGTAAAATGGATATGACTGCTATGGATGGTCCGATACTGAATAAACGAGTATCCCCTCTAGATGGAAAAAGATTCTCTTTGAAAAGTAGTTTTGTGCCATCTGCTAAAGCTTGCAGAATTCCCAAGGGGCCGGCGTATTCAGGTCCAATACGTTGTTGTATCCCTGCAGATATTTCTCTTTCTAACCAAACAATTACTAGTACGCCTAGTGTGATTCCTAATACAAGAGTCAAAATAGGGACAAGCAACCATATGATCCCATAGATTTCTTTTAAGAATTCCAATCTGGAAAAAGAATGGATAGCTTGTAGTTCTGTTGTATTATCAATTATCATTTCAACGATCAACTTCTCCCATAATGATATCTATACTACCTAGTATCGTCATAATATCAGCCAATTTCATTCTTTTAACTAACTGAGGAAGAATTTGCAAGTTGATAAAACCCGGTGGGCGAATTTTCCATCTCCAAGGAAAAACACTCTGATCTCCTATCAGAAAAATCCCCAATTCTCCTTTTGGTGCTTCGACTCTTACATAAAGTTCTTGTTTGGACAATTCAAAAGTTGGAGAAGGTTTTTTACTAATAAATCGATATTCAAAATCATTCCATTCAGTATCTTTTATTCTATCAAAACGTCGGAATTCTAAATTCTCAAAGGGTCCCCCTGGAATTCCTTCCAGAGCCTGTTGGATAATTTTTATGGATTCTGTCATTTCACTGATTCGTACTAAATAACGAGCTAATGAATCCCCTTCTTTTTGCCATTGAACCTCCCAATCAAATTCGTCGTAACACTCATAATGATCCACTTTACGAAGGTCCCATTGTATTCCGGAAGCTCGTAGCATTGGTCCTGATAAACCCCAATTTAGTGCTTCTTCTCCTCCAATAATGCCTACGCCCTCAACTCGTTCTAAAAAAATAGGATTCCGTGTAATAAGCTTTTGATATTCAGCAACCCCTGTTAAAAAATAATCGCAAAAATCCAAACATTTATCTATCCATCCATGAGGTAGATCAGCAGCTATTCCTCCGATACGAAAATAATTATGCATCATTCGCATACCGGTGGCAGCTTCGAATAGGTCATATATCAATTCTCGTTCTCGAAAAATATAGAAGAAAGGGGTCTGTGCCCCAATATCTGCCATAAAAGGGCCAAGCCATAACAAATGGGAAGCTATACGACTTAACTCCAACATAATGGCTCTGATATAGCTAGCCCTTTTAGGTACTTGAATATTGCCTAGTTGTTCGGGTCCATTTACGGTTATTGCTTCTGTGAACATAGTAGCTAAATAATCCCAACGTGTTACATAAGGCAAATATTGTATAATTGTTCGGTTTTCCGCAATTTTCTCCATTCCTCTGTGTAAATAACCCAATATTGGTTCACAGTCAATAACATCTTCACCGTCGAGAGTAACGATAAGTCGAAGAACACCATGCATTGATGGGTGGTGAGGACCCATATTGACTATCATGAGGTCTTTTCTTGTAGTTGGTGCAATCATAAGTTTTTTACCGAGTCATTCTTCCATGAATTGCTGAAAGTAAAAAGAAGTTCATCAAAATTGAAACGAATAAGTTCAAATGATATCACTCTTCAAATTAACGAGTTTTTGTCTCTCGAATATCCAACTGACCAATTAATTCTTTATAACGTACTCTATTTTTTTTTGACAAATAAGCCAGTAGTCGTTGACGTTTTCCCAAAATTTTCCGCAAACCTCTCTGAGATGAATAGTCTTTTTTGTGCAATTCCAAATGTGAAGTAAGTCTCCTTATCTTAGTGGTGAAACTGAATACTTGAAATTCAACAGACCCTCTGTTTTCTTCGTTTTCTTTTTGAGAAATAACCGAAATGAATGAATTTCTTACCATAAAAAAATTTCCCCTCTCCCTTTTTACAGATATGGATTTTACCGATCAGTAATAATAATGTCATTCATTTGAATGTGGTATATACAATAATTTAATCCAAATTTCTTTATGAATTCCTAATTTTTTCAATTCAAATGAATCAATCCAATTGAAAATTGGATTTAGATAGGGATAGAAAAGGATTGGCACATTTTCGTATTCACAAAAGCGAAGAATTTAGACCTAAAATGAAGAAGGTTCTGTTGATTCATTTCTTGATCGAATTGATACATTATTCATTTAGTATTGGATATTCGAATGAAATGTAAGACAGGACGTGTGATGTGTATATTTGTTTGCTTTCATATATCCTATATAGTAGAGGATATATAGGAAAATGTACTATCAACGAATTTTCAATCGTGGATACAAATGTATCCTTAACATACTGAAACGACTGCCATTATTGGTATCAAACCAATAGCGATTCATACAAGCTAAATCTTCTAATCGATAATTAGGCCAAAGAAAGAACTTAAATTTCATTAATTGATTTTTCTCTCTATCAAGGTGATTACTGTCATCTAGAACTTGGCTGCTATTCTTCTCGTTGCAAAATACAGGATTTTTATCTACATCATTCCTATTTTTTGAATTGAAACAAATTAGAATTCTGAATTTTCTACGACGTCTAAACGATAAAATATTTTCAGGAACAAGCAAATCCAAATGATTTTTGTCTCTATTTCCTGTTATTCTTTCATGTGGTGGAATCGATTCATCAAAATTATTCTTAGCAACATATCTTTGTTCTCGGTATCTTTGATTAGTTTGGTGCTTACTCTTATGAACCAACGAAATATCTATGGTTTGATACATAATAAATTGTCCGTCGTTTTTTACAGACAGACGAATGGGTTCGATAATCAATATTCCCCTTTTCATCAATTCTGGAAGAGTTAAATTCTTCTGAATCAGCATTATATCCAAACTCATTTCTCCCCTTTGAATCGAGGATATAGAAATTTTTCTTGGATCTATTAGTCTAAGCAGGAGGCAATATACCTTAATATTATTGATCATTCTTTGATTCAAAGTATCGTCCCATCTCAATTGAAAAAGCAAATAACGGTTCAGAAACAAATCTAGTTCTGCTTCCATGTTGCTTTTGTATTGTTTTTTCTTTTTATCTTTTTTCATGTCCGATCTTGCATAATCTTCTTCAATATATTTTTGTTGGTTTGAAAGAACGGATCCAAGATCCCCTTGGCTTGTGGTTTTTTTTTCTTCTTGATTTCGATTCTTTATTTTTTTATTCGATGGTATCAAAAAACTTTCTTTTTGCTTTTTATTTTGATTTTCATTACTATTCAAATTTAAAAGAAGTAATTTGTTTGGTATAAACCAAGGTTTCGTTTTATATGCATTATAAAGTAACAAAAATTCTGGGAAGAACCAAAGTTGCAGATTCGATATGGGACGCTTTAGTATTTTTTCATTCATCCCCATCCAATCCAAAAATACTTTGGGGGAGTTTGGTGAATTCATTTCTGGAATCATAAGATAAAAAATATTTTTTTTATCAATTATTTGATAATTATTAGTAACAATCTGAGTCTTTTGATTACTATTGGCATCGATCGTGATCCAGTCCTCAATATCGACTTTTTGTCTAAGATCAAAATTGAGAATTTTCCAATCCAAATATTTTCTATCGGGAGTTTTTTCCATATATAGAATATCGCCTTTTCCTAGATAATTATTGATAGGGATACTCCTCAGCATATCAAAAAAAGTGTCTTTATATGTGTTGTAATTATAAGAAATCTCTTGGTTCTTATTTCCTTGAAACGGCGATCTAGAAATAAACGAGTCCTTTTTATTTTCATAATTGAAAGATTTATATGATAAAAGATCATATTTATAGTATTTTTGAAAATTATCTTTTTGATTCAATAATGAATAGACTTCCAAAATATTTTGTTTTTTGTAGTCAATTAATTGGTCTTTTTCATATGAATTCCATTTGCTTAAATTTTTCCTTTTAACCATACGACGTTGATGAACTCTATTTCGCCATTGTTGTGGTATTAATCTAGACCATCTGATCCGAGATAAATCGTATTGATAATGCCCTCTTAACCAGTTTTTCCATTGATTCATTTTAGAACTTGGAAGTCTGTTATCCCTTAATTTAGAATGAACTATTCCTTGTGTTTCAAAAGAATCCTTTATTTCAGGCTTAAGAAAAAAAGGGATTCCTTGATATTGAAGAACAGATTTAAATTTATACAAGTTAATAACTTGGGTTTGTGATAATTTGTAAAATACATATGCTTGTGACAAGTAGGATAAGTCATAAAAAATATGTGAATTTGTCTTACTAATATTAGAAAGTGGCTTTTTTATAGTCGAAATAAACTCAATTGGATTTTTATTTTTTTTATTAATTATTTCTTGATTTCTTTCATTATTGTAAATGGATTTATTCATAATTTTTTTTGTTGATTCAAGAAATAATTTTTTCTTCATTCTGGGAATATTAATGATAGATAAAAATATATTTGTGTATATTCTTTCAATGAATAATTTTATAAAAAGGGGTAATTTACAGATTAATCGAGCATTTCTTCTTTTTAATATTTGCCATTTTTCTAATCTTTTAGCATTATAACTTGTTTTGTTAAGACTAATATTTATTTCTGGAGTTACTTTATTTTTCTCTTTTGTAATTCTTTCTATTTGATTTCTAATTCTATTTGTTCTAGCAGTCAGATCCTTCATTTTTTTTTCTGTCAATAAAGAATTTGTCCAACATGGAGATGCAATTTGACTAAATGATTCGTGAATCATCTGATTGCTGATTATGGGACCTGTTTCTTTTTTAGTTTCACTCGATTCATATACTTCTACTTCTTTTGATCGAAATAAGAGAATTGGATTTATTTTTAAGAGTTCTTTTTTTATTTTTTTTAAAAAAATGACACTTTTGATAACCCATTTTTTTGTTTCTTTTGAAACTTTTCGAAGTAATTTTATTTTTCCTTTGAAAATTTTTAGAAGTAGAAAATATTTATTTTTAAATTTTTCAATTTTTTTTTCGAGTTCCTTAAAAATGGGTTCAAAGAAGGAGGGTCGTTTTCGGGGAGAACCAAAAGGAAGTTCGGTTTCCATTCCCCAAACTGTTAAAAAACAAAAATCATTTTTTTCTTTTTTCTTTTTCATTATTAGATCTTTATGAGAGAATCGCAGTTTAGATCTGTGCCAAGGTTTCAGACAGAAAGGAAATAAGATTTTTATCTGAATACCGTCTGTCAACCAATTTTGCGGAAATTCTGTTTCGGATAATTGAACACCATTATAGGTACATTTAATATGCATCTCCCTATTCCATTCCTGTAAATCCTCATGCCATTCAGGAAGTTGCAATAGTAACATACGTCCAATATTTTTCGCTATTATCAATGAAGGTAATAGAATAGATTTTCGAAAAATAGATTGAGTTATTAACATGGAACCTCTTATTACTTGCGCAAATGGAATGCTATCCCAGGCCTCCGCTATCTCTATTCGCCCGCTCTCCTTTCTTTTGTTCTCTTCTTTTTTGTCCTTCTCTTTTTTTTCTTCTTTTTTTGTTTGCTCGTCTGTATACTCTACAATTTTGAATGCTGACCCTTTCCCTACCCAATTCTTAAAAATTCCTTTAATTGGTCCAGAGATATCAAAAGAAAAAGAAAGGGGTTTTTTTATTCTGTCCAAAAAAAGAGGGGAATGCACATTTGCTTGAAACAGTTCCCAAATAACTATTTTACGCCTTTGAGCACGTATAGAACCTTTGATTATGCCTCGCCGAAAATCTGATTGTTGTGAATAGCGTATCAAAGCCACTTCGTCTGCTTGATCAGGAGGATCAGTATCCTCAGTATGTTCCTTGTTATCAGTAAAAATTACTACACGTTTGGCTTTTCTTGAGCGAATTTCATGATCTAATGGTCCGTTTTCTTCATCTTCTCCTGATTCTTGTTCCAACTCGGTGGTTAATTTGTATAACCATCGAGACACTTTTTTACTGATTTCTTTTATTCTAATTGATTTTTTGCTAATTTTTTGACCATTAGTATCAGTTACAATTCTATTTTTAAAATATTTTAAAAATTTTGTTCCTTTTTCGGAATCTATTCTTCCTTCTTCTTCGTCTGAAAATACAGAAAGACCCTTCGAATTAAAATTCGATC